ATCGGAACAATTTTTTATTTCAGTCAGGGTACCTCTTCTTAAAAAAAGAGGAAGTGTGAGGAGAAATGACAAGAAGGTATTGGAACATAAATTTGGAAGAGATGATGGAAGCAGGAGTTCATTTTGGTCATGGTACTAGGAAGTGGAATCCTAGAATGGCACCTTATATTTCTGCAAAGCGTAAAGGTATTCATATTACAAATCTTACTAGAACTGCTCGTTTTTTATCAGAAGCTTGTGATTTAGTTTTTGATGCAGCAACTAGGGGAAAACAATTCTTAATCGTTGGTACAAAAAATAAAGCAGCTGATTCAGTAGCATCGGCTGCAATCAGGGCTCGGTGTCATTATGTTAATAAAAAATGGCTCGGTGGTATGTCAACGAACTGGTCCACTACAAAAACAAGACTTCATAAGTTCAGGGATTTGAGAGCGGAACAAAGGACGGGAAGACTCAACCGTCTTCCGAAACGAGATGCGGCAATGTTGAAGAGACAATTATCTCACTTGCAAACATATCTAGGTGGCATCAAATATATGACGGGGTTGCCTGATATTGTAATCATCGTCGATCAGCAAGAAGAATATACAGCTCTTCGAGAATGTGTTACTTTGGGAATTCCAACAGTTTGTTTAATCGATACAAATTGTGACCCAGATATTGCAGATATTTCGATTCCAGCCAATGATGACGCCATAGCTTCAATCCGATTAATTCTTAACAAATTAGTATCCGCTATTTGTGAGGGTCGTTCTAGCTATATAAGAAATCATTGATTAATAATAAGATAAGTCAATTATTTCGTGAATTCCATTAATTTATGGAATCGGTTACTATATCCTGAATATCGAAAAAGAGATCAAAATTGCTGGGGATATTATGTAATTACTTAGTATCCGAAATATACAATTCAATTAAAGTAGGCAAATCAATAAAGAGACGTTTGAATAAAAATAATTCCTTTTTAAGTTCTATTTATGTCAGAAGGCAATATGAATGTTCTACCATGTTCCATCAACACACTAAAAAGGTTATACGATATATCCGGTGTAGAAGTAGGCCAACATTTCTATTGGCAAATAGGAGGTTTCCAAGTCCATGCCCAAGTACTTATTACTTCTTGGTTCGTAATTGCTATCTTATTAGGTTCTGCTACTATAGCTGTTCGGAATCCACAAACCATTCCGACCGATGGTCAGAATTTTTTTGAATATGTCCTTGAATTCATTCGAGACTTGAGCAAAACTCAAATTGGAGAAGAATATGGCCCTTGGGTTCCTTTTATTGGAACTATGTTTTTATTTATTTTTGTTTCCAACTGGTCAGGGGCTCTTTTGCCTTGGAAAATCATACAGTTACCTCATGGGGAGTTAGCCGCACCCACGAATGATATAAATACTACTGTTGCTTTAGCTTTACCTACGTCAGTAGCATATTTCTATGCGGGTCTTACAAAAAAAGGCTTGGGTTATTTCGGTAAATATATTCAACCAACTCCAATACTTTTACCAATCAATATCCTAGAAGATTTCACAAAACCCTTATCACTTAGTTTTCGACTTTTTGGTAATATATTGGCTGATGAATTAGTAGTTGTTGTTCTTGTTTCTTTAGTCCCTTCAGTAGTTCCTATACCTGTCATGTTTCTTGGATTATTTACAAGCGGTATTCAAGCTCTTATTTTCGCAACCTTAGCGGCGGCTTATATAGGGGAATCCATGGAGGGTCATCATTGACTAGCTTTCAAAATATGCTTTTTTAGTTATACCAACACAATGTATGGGCGGTTCAGATAATCCATTCTGGAACAAAATAGATACATGTGTCTATATAATTTAGAGTAGTAGTAAAAAAGATTACGATATGGAATTCAGTTGTCAAAAAAAAAAAAGAAGGAAGCAGATCTAAAAAATAAAATATTTTTCCAAAGATTTCTGTTTGGACCACTTATGCCATACTCCCTTCACTTCAATATTCATTCTATTTCTATATATTTATTCAGTCAATCCTTATTATGATTCATACATATACATAATTTTGATAAGAATTGTTATGTTATCCAGTTCCGATATGCGATAAAATCAAAAGAAATGTTTTTGTGGAACTATTCTCATTTCATTTGATTTTATTCAATTCAATGGTTGATATTGATCCAAATTTGAATTCATTGCATGCAATTCGATCTCCAATATTTATATTTATTGATATGTAAGGATTCAGACTAAGAAATTAGTCCATTTGTATTCATGTTTGTATTAATGTTAATGCGAGATAATTATTGATAAATAAAAAGAATGAATAATTTCAGGATTCATAAAAAATGAGTTAGGGGTGGGGTCGAACTGGATATACATAATTTTTTTAATGTCTATAAATGTCTATTAAGTAAACCCTTCGTTTCAAAGAATGATTCTAGAATCGGGTTGAATATAAGATTTTGGTTTACGTTATCGAAGAAATCATGTATATGTGATATTAGATCTTTACTAGTTATATATGAACTATCCATATATCTTATTAACTTTCCTACCCCATCGCGATTTTAGATAGGAATTACAAATTACAATAGAAAAGAAAGACTTTTTCGTTTCGTATAGGCCCCGCCGAATGAATAAACAGATCAAGCATATAGAAGTAGAAGAAAAAGAGCGCATAATTAAAAGAACGGCGCGGAACAAATAATGAAATGGAAGAACTAGATCTGATTGATTATGGATTCATAAAGACTCCATGGATAGGAACTAAAAACACGAGATCTAACTAGTTCTGCTCATTCAATAATCTCATTACTTAAAATTTGTAGTTCATAGTTATTTTGATTGGATGGATCTTAGTAATGGAATAATAAGTCATAATTCATTGGTTGCTTGTATCATTAACCATTTCTTTATTTTTATGCGAGGAGCTTACCATGAATCCACTGATTTCTGCTGCTTCCGTTATTGCTGCTGGATTGGCTGTAGGGCTGGCTTCTATTGGACCTGGAGTTGGACAAGGGACTGCTGCGGGCCAAGCCGTAGAAGGTATCGCGAGACAACCAGAAGCAGAGGGTAAAATACGAGGTACTTTATTGCTTAGTCTGGCTTTTATGGAAGCTTTAACAATTTATGGGCTGGTCGTGGCATTAGCGCTTTTATTTGCAAATCCTTTTGTTTAATCTTCAAAATAACTGGGAAAGTCTTTTTTTTATCTTGCTCATTTTTTAGATTTTCCGCTTTATTTTTAAAAATATATTTATATCAAGATTTCAATCCTACAATAACTTTAACTTATTCGTTGAGATAATACAATACCCCGTGGGAAGGACTAATTTGAGGATCCGGAATTAGCGGATCCACTCGCTTTTTTCCTTCCCGTTCTCGGTCCAATGGAACCCCCTTTTTTAGTACGCCTTGCAACGAAGGAGATATTTCGTAATTGAATTGATATGATACCTGGCCTGGGACCTAATTATAATTAAATTGAGTATTTTTTTGGGGGGGTTCAATTGAAATTAAATAGATTGAGAAATACGAAAAAAAATCAACAAAGGGTGAAGTAATACAAAAAGAACTCTGTTCAATTTAGTCCTATCTATAAGAGGAGATCATATGAAAAATGTAACCGATTCTTTCGTTTCCTTGGGTCACTGGCCATCTGCCGGGAGTTTCGGATTTAATACCGATATTTTAGCAACAAATCCAATAAATCTAAGTGTAGTCCTTGGTGTATTGATTTTTTTTGGAAAGGGAGTGTGTGCGAGTTGTTTATTTCAAGAATAAGCTGTATCTAACCAGCTGCATTTTTTTCGTTATAACTAGAAAATAAAGGTGCACAATCCCGCGAATTACTTCTGAATCTGAATCAATTCAGAAATCATATGTACGAACCGTAGCATTTCGTGATTCGTTGGTAAATACACTTTGATTCTCTATCAATCAATAATATGGGGCCAAAAACATGGTTAAAGCGAAATTGTTTGAAGTCTGGGCGCAACATCGGTGTTCTTTCTACCAGTATGTTAATATGGCGAGAGTTTCAAAATGAATCTGTGCATTTTATCCGATATAGAACACTCATATCGAGAAAATGATTTGAACCTTTTTCTGTTACTGGAAAAACGGGAATCCCCTCCTTTTTTTATCCAATGCGGAATCGACGACCTATGTATAAAGTAAGATGAATTTTTTGGATTTGAATAAAAAAAGAAACAACTTTGCCGATAATTATAGATTTTTTGTCTGGTCGGAAGAGTCCTCCGAATACTCTGGTCTTGGATCAACGATCCATTTCAATATTTTTGAATCCGAACAGAAAAAGAGAGGATAAGCTCATTATAAAAAAATGATATGGGAATGCCCCATAAGTAAGTGAGCGTGAGAGCCAAATGAATCGAAAGATTCCTGTTTGGTTCGGGAAGAGGTCATGGAATTGTTAAAATTTATTGTAATGGGAAGATAATCTACTTTCATTAAGTGATTTATTAGATAATCGAAAACAGAGAATCTTGAGTACTATTCGAAATTCAGAAGAGCTACGCGGAGGGTCCATTGAAAGGCTGGAAAAGGCCAGGGCCCGCTTACGAAAAGTAAAAATAGAAGCGGATGAGTTTCGAGTGAATGGATATTCCGAAATAGAACGAGAAAAATTGAATTTGATTAATTCAACTTATCAGAATCTAGAACGATTAAAAAATTACAAAAACGAAACCATTCAGTTTGAACAACAAAGAGCGATTAATCAAGTCAGACAACGCGTTTTTCAACAAGCCTTGCAAGGAGCTCTAGGAACTCTGAATAGTTGTTTGAACAACGAGTTACATTTACGCACCATCGGTGCTAATATTCGTATGTTTGGGGCGATGAAAGAAATAACTGATTAGTCCTTCCTTCTACTGTAGGCATTATTTATTTTATTGATTTTTCCTTTGCTTCTGAAAAAGAATTAAGCAAGACTCATGGCAACCCTTAGAGCGGACGAAATTAGTAATATTATACGTGAACGTATTGAGCAATATAATA